ATAAATTTGTATCAAATTCGAACTAGTAACTAATCCCAACATCGAAGTACTGAAAAAACTCATATAAGCAAAAAATCTCAAGTATCCTTGATCGTGAGCCATATAATTATCACTATAAATAAGAACCATAATTCCAACAGTAGTGATTAACATTGACATAATAGAAGTAAGTGGATCGATCAAGTAGCCGAATTCTAAAGAAAAATCATTATCGAGGGTCCAAGACCATACATATTGATAGATAGAACTGCTTTTTATTTGCTGAATAGACAGATTAGTTGAAAAAATCATGACTATACTTAACAATAAAATACTCGAAAAAGCCCACATACGACGGAGATTTTTTGTTGCTGTCGGAAAAAGAAGAAGTCCCACTCCTATTAACATAGGAACTGGAAGTGGAAGGAAAGGTATGATCCACGCATATTGATATGTCTGTTCCATAAAAAAAGTTTTTGAATTCTTAATTAATATTAATTGTTTCCGATTCACCGGATCTTACCTCTTTTTGAAAGGAGTCAATAAAAAAATAAAGATATGCACTAACTTAATAACTTAAATAGAAATAGAATTTTTGAATTTTTATTTCTTTTTATACTTATTCTTTAGAAGTTTCTGCTAAATACTTCAAATATTCAAATCAAGAAGTTACAATTGGTCAAATCATATGAAAAAAGCAGATTAATTACTAGTCTCCCTCGAACTTTCAAATTCAAGTTAAATTAGGCATATTTTTCGCGAATTTGAGAAGTTACTAAAAAATAAAAGAATATTCTTTTATTTTTAGTAATAAAAATAGTTTATGCAATTTTTCCATATCTTTCACGCATCTTATGTATTCTTTTTGATTTTTAGAATCAAAAATATTATCTAGAAAAGAAATACATAATGAATTGGCAAAGCGCAAATTTCTTTTGAAGAATAGATGTCTTTCACATCCAGCTATACCAATGAGTAATCTCTTAATTTTGATTTAAATGGCAGTTCCAAAAAAACGTACTTCTGCATCAAAAAAGCGTATTCGTAAAAATTTTTGGAAAAGGAAGGGGTATTGGGCAGCGTTAAAAGCGTTTTCCTTAGGGAAATCTATTTCTACCGGGAATTCAAAAAGTTTTTTTGTCCAACAAACAAATAAAATAAGTAATAAAACATAACATGTTACAATAATCTGAATCGGCTTGACTCAAAAATTGACTCATTTCGTTTCGAAAATAAAATTTCCGCTTTCCATTCCATTCCCTGTTGAGTTAATCAATAGGAAATGGAATTTGTTTCACTCTTAGAATTAGAATAAGGATTTTTCTCTTTACCGTACTGAATAAAAAAAAAAAAAGAATCTTTTTTTTTTTTTTGACAAAAAAACATAAGATACGTAATTGTCTTTTTAGTATATTTTCTCATTTCCAAGGTGGGGAGTATTATTTTCCCCATCGGCCTGTTTCTTACAATAATATAAGCAATAATATAAGGTTTTCTTTTTTCTCTAGATCCACGTTTTCTCTATAGAAAGGCGAGTAAAAAATCAAAATCATTGAAACTAATTGATTAAAATTCTAAATTGATTAAAATTCTAAATTGATTAAAATTCTAAACCTTTTTGTGCAACTTTCTTCTTTTTGGATTTTCTATGAATTCCTATATAGACTCCCATATATTTATTTCCATCAATCCACTCAAAAACACTTAACAAATTTTTTTGTTCATTGATAAAATGGATTTTTTGGTTTCGATGTTTGAAATCAAATAAATCAAAAACAGTTCATTAAAACAAAACAAAAATGTTTTTTTTTTGGGGGGGGGGTTCTATCCCTTAATTCATAGTTGGACTATCTAGTTTTCCAAGAGTTCAAGTCGAGGAGAGTCTAAAATACACAATAAAACTAAGACCCTAAATTCAAATAATGAACCTTCAAATACCTATTTGAACGAATTTTTATTCATCAATTTGAATCTTTCCTAAAAAAGATTGCAACAATTTAATTCTTAAATCTAGACGATTGCTTATTCATAGGGTATTATGAATTCAAGACAAGCCGCTATGGTGAAATTGGTAGACACGCTGCTCTTAGGAAGCAGTGCTAGAGCATCTCGGTTCGAGTCCGAGTGGCGGCATGTCATCTCCTAAAAAAAGTAAATAGATCCTATAATGAATTCAATTTCCTTAATGAATTCAATTTCCTTTTTATAATTATGGGACTCCTTAAAAAAAAATTATGATATTTTCAACTTTAGAGCATATATTAACTCATATTTCTTTTTCGATTGTTTCAATTGTAATTACAATTCATTTCATAACTTTTTTAGTCGATGAAATCGTAAAACTATATGATTCATCCGAAAAGGGGATGATAATGACTTTTTCCTGTATAACAGGATTATTAGTTACTCGTTGGGTTTATTCAGGACATTTTCCACTAAGTGATTTATATGAATCATTAATCTTCCTTTCATGGAGTTTTTCCCTGATTCATATAGTCCCGTATTTCAAAAAAAATAAAAA